TTAAAAATAAGCTAAATAAAGCTTTTGGATTCATACTCCAAATATAAAGATAACTCTTTTTTTTAAAATAATAACAGTAAAGTGCCTGATAAAAGGATTATTCTGATAGGATAAATTAAGTAAATTTTTTTACCTTTATTATATTTTATAGAATTAAACTATACCTAATAAAATCAAAAATTATTGTGCTTCATACACTAAAATATAATTAATTTTATAATTTGAATTTAAATTTTCAATAATAATTTTATTTTAAATTTATTTTTCATTTAACTCCCCCAAAATATTTTTTTTTTTTATTTTAATCTTCAGAACATTAATTTCAATTTCCTCAAATTCTTGACTAGGATGTTGAATTGGATTAGAAATTAATCTATTAAGATTTATCCCCCTAATTTCTAATTCTAATAATTTACTTTCATCTGAAGCATCATTAAAATATTTTTTAACACAATCAATTGCTTCTATTAATTTTCTTACTTCTATTATTTTAAAAATAATTCTTTTTAAAAATTTTGAAATAAACCTTCTTTTATCAATTATAATTAACTCTTCAATATTAATAAAAATAGGATCAACTCCATGTCATTCTTGATTTCCTAATATTGTAGAAGGATTATCATGATTTAATAATTTCATTTTAATAACTTGACAAAAAATTACCCCTATAATTATTTTATCATATTATATAAATGTAAATTTTATTTATATTATAATTATTTTAAATGTAATTATTGGAGCTATTGGAGGAATAAACCAAACCTCTCTACGAAAATTAATAGCTTTTTCCTCAATTAATAATTTAGGTTGGATATTATCAGCTCTAATAATTAGAGAAAATCTATGAATTTTTTATTTATTTATTTATTCTTTTATAATTAAAATTATTTTTTCTATATTCAATATAATAAATATATTCTTCATTAATCAATTATTTATTAATAATATTATATCAATAATTAAAATTAACTTAATAATTAATTTCCTTTCTCTTGGTAGATTACCACCTTTTATTGGATTTTTTCCTAAATGAATTATCATAAATTTTATAATCAATAATAAATCCTATTTTACAATTTTTATTATAATTATAATAAGATTAATTATTTTATTTTATTATATCCGAATTATTTATTCTTCTTTTATATTTAATTATTTTAAAATAAAATGATTTAAAATATTTACAAAAAATAAAAATTTTCTTTTTATAAATATAATATCTTTTTTTTCTATTTTTGGAATAATTATTAGAACTTTTTCTTTTTATTAATATAAGGTTTTAAGTTAATACAAACTAATAATCTTCAAAATTATATATAAAGAAATTATTTAATTATTCTTTAAGCCTTAGTATAAATTTTATTATTTACTCCTTAAAATTTGCAATTTTATATCATTATATTATTGAATATAAGACTTCTCTTTTAAAACCAAATAAATTAATTCAATTATTACATATATAATAATAATAAAAAAGATATAAATCTTATAAATAAATTTACAATTTATCGCTTTAATTCAGCCATTTTATTTATTAGCGAAAATGACTTTATTCTACAAATCATAAAGATATTGGAACTTTATATTTTATTTTTGGAATTTGAGCCGGAATAATTGGAACTTCCCTAAGATTATTAATTCGTATAGAATTAGGAAATCCTGGATCTTTAATCGGAAATGATCAAATTTATAATACTATTGTAACAGCCCATGCATTTATTATAATTTTTTTTATAGTTATACCAATTATAATTGGAGGATTTGGAAATTGATTAGTACCTTTAATATTAGGAGCTCCAGATATAGCTTTTCCACGAATAAATAATATAAGATTTTGACTCCTACCCCCCTCATTAGCACTTTTAATTTCAAGAAGAGTTGTAGAAAATGGAACTGGAACTGGATGAACAGTTTACCCCCCACTTTCATCAAATATTGCCCATAGAGGAAGATCAGTAGATTTAACTATCTTTTCCCTTCATTTAGCAGGAATTTCCTCAATTTTAGGAGCAATTAACTTTATCACTACAATTATTAATATAAAATTAAATAATTTATCATTTGATCAAATAACCTTATTTATTTGAGCTGTAGGAATTACTGCATTTTTACTTTTACTCTCTTTACCTGTTCTTGCTGGAGCTATTACAATATTATTAACAGATCGAAATCTTAATACATCATTTTTTGATCCTGCAGGAGGGGGAGACCCAATTTTATACCAACATTTATTTTGATTTTTTGGACATCCTGAAGTTTATATTTTAATTTTACCAGGATTTGGTATAATTTCACATATTATTTCACAAGAAAGAGGAAAAAAAGAAACATTTGGATATTTAGGAATAATTTATGCAATATTAGCAATTGGACTCTTAGGATTTATTGTATGAGCTCATCATATATTTACAGTAGGAATAGATATTGATACACGAGCTTATTTTACTTCAGCAACTATAATTATTGCCGTTCCTACAGGAATTAAAATTTTTAGTTGATTAGCAACTCTTCATGGAACTCAAATTAATTATTCCCCTTCTATTTTATGAAGATTAGGATTTGTATTTTTATTCACTGTAGGAGGATTGACTGGTGTAATTTTATCCAATTCATCAATTGATATTACTCTTCATGATACTTATTATGTAGTAGCTCACTTTCATTATGTATTATCTATAGGAGCTGTATTTGCTATTATAGGAGGATTTATTCACTGATATCCTTTATTTACCGGAATAACATTAAATCCTTTCTTATTAAAAATTCAATTTTATATTATATTTATTGGTGTAAATTTAACTTTTTTCCCTCAACATTTCTTAGGATTAGCTGGAATACCCCGTCGATATTCTGATTATCCAGATCCATTTCTTTCATGAAATATTATTTCTTCTTTAGGATCATATATTTCTTTATTAGCTATAATACTTATATTAATCATTATTTGGGAATCTATAATTAATCGACGAATTGCTCTATTTTCTCTTAATTTAACTTCATCAATTGAATGATATCAAAGCTTACCCCCCACTGAACATTCCTATAATGAATTGCCCATTTTAAGAAATTTCTAATATCTAATATGGCAGATTATATGTAATGGATTTAAACCCCATTTATAAAGGTTATCCTTTTTTTAGAAATAGCAACATGATCAAATTTAAATCTTCAAAATAGAGCATCCCCTTTAATAGAACAAATTATTTTTTTTCATGATCATACTCTAATTATCTTAATTATAATTACAATCTTAATTAGATATTTAATAATAAATCTTTTATTTAATAAATTTACTAATCGATTCTTATTAGAAAGACAAATAATTGAATTAATTTGAACTATTTTACCAACTATTACATTAATTTTTATTGCTCTACCTTCTTTACGACTTTTATATTTATTAGATGAATTAAATAACCCTCTTATTACTTTAAAATCAATTGGCCATCAATGATATTGAAGATATGAATACTCAGACTTTTCTAATATTGAATTTGATTCATATATAATTCAACCTAATAATAATATAAAACTTAATAATTTTCGACTTTTAGATGTTGATAATCGAATTATTCTTCCTATAAATAATCAAATTCGTATTATAGTTACTGCCACAGATGTAATCCATTCATGAACTATTCCATCATTAGGAGTAAAAATCGATGCTAATCCAGGTCGATTAAATCAAACTAATTTTTTTATTAATCGACCTGGAATTTTTTATGGTCAATGTTCAGAAATTTGTGGAACAAATCATAGTTTTATACCAATTATAATTGAAAGAATTTCTATTATTAATTTTATTAACTGAATTAATAATTACTCTTCATTAGATGACTGAAAGTAAGTAATGGTCTCTTAAACCAATTTATAGTAAATTAACGATTACTTCTATTGAAAGAATTAGTTAAACTATAACATAAATATGTCAAATTTAAATTATTATTTTTATATAATATTCTTTTATCCCACAAATAATACCCATTAACTGATTATTATCTTTCTTAATATTTTTATTAATTTACATACTTTTTAATATTATAAATTATTATATTTTTAATATTAATTTAAATAATAAAAATTTTAAAAATAAAATTAAATTAAAAAAAAATAATTTTTTCTGAAAATGATAAATAATCTTTTCTCAATTTTTGATCCTTCTACTAATATATTTAATTTATCATTAAATTGATTAAGAACTTTATTAGGATTTTTATTCATTCCATATTCCTTTTGATTAATTCCTAATCGTTATATATTTTTATGAAATCAAATTTTAATGAAACTTCATAATGAATTTAAAAATTTATTGAAAAATAATTATTTCAAAGGATCAACATTTATCTTTACTTCAATATTTTATTTTATTATATTTAATAATTTTTTAGGATTATTTCCTTATATTTTTACTAGAACTAGACACCTTACCCTCTCATTATCTATCTCTCTCCCATTATGATTAAGATTTATAATTTATGGATGAATTAATAATTACAATCATATATTTACTCATATAATTCCTCAAGGAACACCAATAATTTTAATACCATTTATAGTATTAATTGAAACAATTAGAAATATTATCCGACCAAGAACATTATCTATTCGATTAACAGCTAATATAATTGCTGGACATTTATTATTAACTTTATTAAGAAGAACTGGACCAAATATAAATTATTACTTAATTTCACTTATAATCTTATTTCAAATCATATTATTAATTTTAGAATCAGCAGTAGCAATTATTCAATCATATGTTATTACTATTTTAAGAACTTTATATTCTAGAGAAGTTAATTAATTAAACAAATGAAAATAAACTATAATCATCCTTATCATTTAGTTGACTATAGACCTTGACCATTAATAAGAGCTATTGGTATTATAACATTAGTTACAGGAATAATTAAATGATTCCATAACTTTAATATCAATTTACTAATTATAAGATATTTAATTATTATTTTAACTATATATCAATGATGACGAGATGTGTGTCGAGAAAGAACATTTCAAGGTAAACATACTATTTTAGTAGTAAAAGGACTTCGATGAGGTATAATTTTATTCATTATTTCTGAAATATTTTTTTTTTTATCTTTTTTTTGAGCATTTTTTCATAGAAGATTATCCCCTAATATTGAAATTGGATCTATATGACCTCCCTTAAGAATTACCCCATTTAATCCCTTTCAAATCCCTTTATTAAATACTATTATTTTAATCAGATCAGGTATTTCAATTACTTGAGCTCATCATGCTCTTATAGAAAATAATACCACTCAAATAACCCAAAGATTATTAATTACAATTATTTTAGGAATTTATTTTACAATTCTTCAGATATATGAATATTTTGAAGCACCTTTTTCTATTGCAGATAGAATTTATGGATCTACTTTTTTTATAGCAACAGGATTTCATGGAATTCATGTAATTATTGGTACTCTTTTTTTATTTTTTTGCTTTATACGACATTTAAATAATCACTTTTCAAAAAATCATCATTTTGGATTTGAAGCAGCAGCTTGATATTGACATTTTGTAGATATTGTATGATTATTCCTTTATATTTCTGTTTATTGATGGGGAAATTAATCATTTATATAATATATTTAGTATATTTGACTTCCAATCAAAAAGATTAACATTATTTAATATAAATAATAACTCTTTTATTAACAATTTGTCTAATAATTACAATTATTGCTAATACTATAATATTATTATCTATTATTTTATCAAAAAAATCAATAATAGATCGCGAAAAATCATCCCCATTTGAATGTGGGTTTGATCCTAAATCTTCTGCACGAATTCCTTTTTCTCTTCATTTTTTTTTAATTACAATTATTTTTTTAATTTTTGATGTTGAAATTGCATTAATTTTTCCAATTATTCCTCTATTTAAAATAGTAAATTTTATATTATGAACCAAAATTAGAATTTTTTTTTTAATTATTTTATTAATAGGATTATATCATGAATGAAATCAAAATATATTAAATTGAACTAATTAATAGGATTATAGCTTAATAAAACATTTGATTTGCATTCAAAAAATATTAATTAATTTTAATTTATCTTAAATAAGAAGCAAATATGCATTTAATTTCGACTTAAAAAATGAGTTTATTACTCCTTATTTAATATTTATTAATTGAAACCAAAAAGAGGTATGTCACTGTTAATGACAAAATTGAATTAGATTCCTATTAAAGAAATATAAATTTTAAAATTAAGCTGCTAACTTAATTTTTAGTGGTTAAATTCCATTAATATTTCTATAATATTATAATTTACTATATTATTTATTATTATTATATTATTATATTTATATAGTTTAAAAAAACATTACATTTTCATTGTAAAAATAAAAATTTTCTTTTTATAAATATTTCATTTAAAAATATATAAATATTTCCTTAATAACTTCAATATTATACTCTATAATAAGCTATTTAAATTTTTAAATTAATAATAATAAAAATAATATTCTTATAATAATCCATATAATAAATCTAAATAAATAAATTATTAATCTATTTATTTGTATAAAAATATAGATATTTGAATATTTTTTTATAATCTTAATAAAACCTTTCCCTCTATAAATTTCTCTTCAACCTATATCAATATTTTTAAATAAATTTTGACTAAAATTTAAAAAAAAATATCTAATTCCATAAGTAAATAATATAGGTATAAATCATATTAAACTTAAAAAATTTCTTAAACTATAAGTTAATATAAATTTATTTATAGAATAAATATTTATATTACTCACTAAATAACCTATAAATCAACCTATAATTCTTACATAAATTACTATTATTTTTAAATTAAAAGGTAAATAAATTATATAAGGATAATTAAAAATTAATCATCTTAATATACCTCCTCTAATAACTCTTATAAATAATAAAATAAATATTCTTCTTAATATAGTATAATCTTCTTCATATAAACAATAAATTCTAATTAAATTATAATCTCCTAATATTAAATATATAATTAAACGAATAGTATAAAATATAGTTAAACCCGTTGAAATATAATATAATATAAAAACTATTAAATTTAAATTTCTAAAACTAATTAAATCTAAAATTAAATCCTTAGAATAAAATCCAGCTAAAAAAGGAATTCCACATAAAGCTATATTTGAAATTCTAAAACATAAAAAAGTTAAAGGAATATAAGATCTTAATCCTCCTATAAAACGAATATCTTGTATATCCCCTATTATATGAATAATAACCCCTGCACATATAAATAATAAAGCTTTAAATATAGCATGAGTTAATAAATGAAAAAAAGCTAACTCTGATAAACCTATACTTAAAATTCTCATTATTAATCCTAATTGACTTAAAGTTGATAAAGCAATAATTTTTTTTAAATCAAATTCATAATTAGCTCTAATTCCAGCTATAAATATAGTTAAACCTGATAATAATAATAATATTTTTAATATTAAAGTATTTCCCAATAATAAATTAAAACGAATTAATAAATACACTCCTGCAGTCACTAAAGTAGATGAATGAACCAAAGCCGATACAGGAGTTGGAGCTGCTATAGCAGCTGGAAGTCAAGATCTAAAAGGAATTTGAGCTCTTTTAGTTATAGCTGCTAAAATAATTATAACTCTAATTATTTTTATCTCCATATCATTATTTATTAGCTCTAAATAAAAAATATAATTTCATCTTCCATAATTTATTATCCAAGAAATAACTATTAAAATTATTACATCACCAATTCGATTTCTTAAAACTGTTAATATTCCAGCATTATATCTTTTATAATTTTGATAATAAATTACTAATAAATAAGAAATTAATCCTAAACCATCTCAACCTAATAAAATTCTAATAATATTAGGACTAACAATTAATAATATTATTGAAATAACAAATAATAAAACTAAAATAATAAATCGTTTTAAATTTAATTCAGATAATATATATCTATGACTATAATAAATAACTACTGAAGAAATTAAAAAAACAAATATTATAAATAATAAAGATATTCAATCAAATAAAATTGATATAACTACTCTTAAACCATTAAAAGAAATAATTTCCCACTCTAAAAAAACTACTCTATCTATTATAATAAAATATATTAAAAATATAAAACTTAACATCCCTATTAAAAATAAAAAAAAAAACAAAACAAAACAAATTGAATATTTATTACTATTTATAACTTAAAATGATAATTTAATCATATTTTTGATATCACAAATCAATATTTTTATTAAATTATTTAAATAAAATCAAATTATTCTATAATCAATTATTAAAATTAAAATATTTAAAGGAAATCAATGTAATATTAATATTAAATATTCTCGAGAAACCCCAGTATAATATCTATAAAATCCAGAATATAATTTCCCATGTTGAGTATATGAATATAAATATAATCTATAACCTGCTCTAAAAAAAGAAATTAAAATTAATATAATTATAGATAATCAAGATCAACTTATTATTCTTCTAATTAAACTAATTTCTCCTATTAAATTTAATCTAGGAGGAACTGCTATATTTGATGAAATTAATATAAATCATCATAAACTTAATGAAGGTATAATATTTATTATTCCCTTATTAATATACAATCTTCGACTATATAAACGCTCATAATAAATATTAACTAAACAAAATATTCCCGAAGAACATAATCCATGCCCAATTATTATAATATAAGAACCATAAAATCCTCAATAGTTTATAATTATAATACCATTAATTACTAATCTTATATGAACTACAGAAGAATAAGCAATTAAAGATTTAATATCTGTTTGGCAAAAACATTTCAAACTAATATAAAACCCCCCTAATAATCTAATAATAATTACAATATAATTTAATTTTAAATTTAATTTTTGAATACAAATTAATAAACGAAATAATCCATATCCACCTAATTTTAATATAATACCAGCTAAAATTATTGAACCTGAAACAGGAGCTTCTACATGAGCCTTTGGAAGTCACAAATGAACAAAATATATAGGTATTTTTACCAAAAAAGCTATAATTATTGAAAAATATAAAATATAATTATCAAAATTTAAAAATTTTAAATAATAAATTATTATACTTCCTATTCTATTAAAAATATATAAAATACCCATTAATAAAGGTAAAGAAACAAATAATGTATAAAATAATAAATATATACCAGCTATAATACGCTCAGGTTGATACCCTCATCCAATAATTAAAATTAAAGTTGGAATTAATCTCCCCTCAAAAAATAAATAAAATATAAATATATTTATAACTCTAAAAGTTATAAATAATATAATTAATAAAAAAATAATATTTAATATAAAAAAATTATAATAAAAATTTATTTTATATAAATTTTCTCTAGCCATAATTATAAGAGTACAAATTCAAATTCTTAATAAAATTAAACCATAAGATAAAATATCACAAGAAATTATATATCTAATATTATTAAATAAATTTAATATCAAAGTCAAATTTATAAATAAAAATATTAATAAAAATATTATTATCTGAACCAATCAAAATATATTAATTAAAAAACAACAAGGAATTATAAAAATTATTATTATTAAAAATTTTATCATTAATTTTATAATAAATTAAAACTTTGAAAATAATCTCTACCATAAGTACGAATTATAGAAACTAAAATTGATAATCCTAAAGCCCCCTCACAAACTGAAAAAACTAAAAACACTATTAATATATATAATTCATAATCAATAAATCTTAAAAAAATAAATAAAAAAAAAAAAATTCTAAGAATAATGAACTCTAAACTTAATAAAATAATTAATAAATGTTTATATTTAAAAACAAAAATTAATCTACCTATAACAAATATAAATACAGGAATTATTAATATATAAATTATCATTATATTAGTTTATATAGTTTAATAAAAACTTTGGTCTTGTAAATCAAAATTAAGATACTTACTTTATAAACTTCAAAAAAAAAGAATTTCTTTATCTATAATCTCCAAAATTATTATTTTTATTAAACTATTCTTTGATCTTTGATATGATAAAAATTATTTTATCAACTTTTATTTTATCCTTATCCTTTATTATATATTTTTTTAATAATCCCTTATCTATAGGATTTATAATTTTAACTCAAACTATTTTAATATGTTTATTATTAGGAATACTTACTAAAACTTATTGATTTTTATATATTTTATTTTTAATTTATTTGGGGGGACTATTAATTATTTTTATTTATATTTCAAGAATTACCTCTAATGAACTTTTTAATCCTTCTATAAATTTAAAAATATTATTTATCTTTTCATTATTATCTATTTTTTATATCTTATATTTTAAAATTAATAAAATTTTTATATTAAATTTTTCATTTAATTCTGATATAAATAATTTATTTAGAATAAAAAACTTATTCATTAATATTAATCTTAATATTATTAATTTAAATAAAATTTATAATAATCACACATTATTTATTATATTAATATTAATAATTTATTTATTTATCACACTAATTGCAATAGTTAAAATTACAAATATTTTCTATGGACCTCTACGATCAACATTATAATATATATATATATATATAAATATATAAATAAATAAATGATAAACAATAAATTTCTTCCTACTCGAAAAAATAATATTATTTTTAAAATTTTAAATAACTCTTTCATTGATATACCACTTCCTTCTAATATTTCCTATTGATGAAACTTCGGATCATTATTAAGATTATGCTTAATTATTCAAATTTTAACAGGTTTATTTTTAACAATATACTATATTGCTAATATTGAAATAGCATTTTATAGAGTAAATTACATTTGCCGAAATGTAAATTATGGATGATTAATTCGAACACTTCATACTAATAGAGCATCATTTTTTTTTATCTGCATTTATATACATATTGGGCGAAATATTTATTATGAATCATTTAACCTAAAATATACTTGAATAATCGGAATAATTATCTTATTTTTACTCATAACTACTGCATTTATAGGATATGTTTTACCGTGAGGTCAAATATCATTTTGAGGAGCAACTGTTATTACAAATTTATTATCGGCAATCCCTTATTTAGGAACAATATTAGTAAATTGAATTTGAGGAGGATTCGCAGTAAATAATGCTACTTTAACCCGATTTTATACTCTCCATTTTTTATTTCCATTCCTTATTTTAATAATAACTATTACTCATTTATTATTTTTACATCAAAAAGGATCTAACAATCCTTTAGGATTAAATAGAAATTATGATAAAATCCCATTTCATCCATTTTTTACTTTCAAAGATATCTTAGGTATAATTATTTTATTATTTATATTAATTTTTTTATCTTTAACAAATCCTTATCTTTTAAGAGACCCTGATAATTTTATTCCTGCAAATCCTTTAATTACACCCCCCCATATTCAACCAGAATGATATTTTTTATTTGCTTATGCAATTCTTCGATCAATTCCTAACAAACTAGGTGGTGTTATTGCACTAATTATGTCAATCTTAATTTTAATTATTTTACCATTTTCTTATAATAAAAAAATTCAAGGAATTCAATTTTATCCTATTAACCAAATAATATTCTGACTTTTTATTATAACAATTATACTTTTAACTTGAATTGGAGCTCGACCAGTAGAAAATCCTTACATTATTACTGGTCAAATATTAACTTTATTATATTTTTCATATTTTATTCTAAATCCTATTATTAGAAAATATTGAGATAATATAATTTTTAATTTTAATTAATTATTATTATTATTAATTAATGAGCTTGTAATTTTAAGCATTTGTTTTGAAAACTTAAAAAAGAATATAATTATTCTATTAATTTTATACTAAAAAAAAATTATATAATTATAATAAAAAAATTTTAAAACCTAAAAAAAATAATAATAAATTTAAAGAAATAGGTAAATAACTTTTTCAAGCTAAATATATTAATTTATCATAACGATATCGAGGTAAAGTCCCCCGAACTCAAATAAATAAAAAAGAAATAAATAATAATTTTAAATAAAAAAATAAAGTTAATTCATAACCTCCTATATAAATTAAAACAAATATTAACCCCATAAATAAAATTCTAGAATATTCTGATAAAAAAATCAATGCAAAACCTCCCCCACTATATTCTACATTAAACCCTGAAACTAACTCTCTTTCCCCTTCAGCAAAATCAAAAGGAGTTCGATTAGTTTCTGCTAATATCGATCTAATTCAACATAAACTTAAAGGATATATTAAAACTATAAATCAAATATTTAATTGATAATAAAAAAAAAATATTAAATTAAAATCCATTACTATTAAAACTCTAGATAATAAAATTATCACTAATCTAACCTCATAAGAAATAGTTTGAGCAACTGAACGTAAACTACCTAATAAAGAATAATTAGAATTAGATGATCAACCAGCTACTATAACTCCATAAACTCCCATTCTTAAACATCTTATAATAAATAAAATTCCTAAATTAAATCTTACTAAATTAAAATAATAAGGAATTACTATTCAAATTAATAAAGATAAAATAAATGAAATTACCGGAGAAAAATAATAAACAATATAATTTGAATAATTAAGATACATAATTTCCCTTATAAATAATTTAATAGCATCTGAAAAAGGTTGTATAATACCTATAATACCTAATTTATTAGGACCCTTACGAACTTGAATATAACCTAAAACTTTACGCTCCAATAAAGTTAAAAAAGCTACTCCAATTAAAACTCCCACAATTAAAATAATTAAACCTAAAAAAATTATAATCAAATCACCCATTAATATTACTACTTATATAATTATTATTATTATTATATATTAATGACTTCTAAAACCATCACATTTTTCTGTCAAAATAGTTTTTATAACTATAATATAATATAATACAACTAACATATAATAATAATATTATATATATATATATATATAAATAAATAATTTTAAGTTTAATTTATATAATTAATAAAATTCCATTATATTATATAAATTTAATTTAAATATTTAATCCTTTCGTACTAAAATATTTTATACTTTAAAAAGATAGAAACCAACCTGGCTTACACCGGTTTGAACTCAGATCATGTAAGATTTTAATGATCGAACAGATCAAAAACTTTAAACTTCTACATTTAAATTTTATCTTAATCCAACATCGAGGTCGCAAACTCTCTTTTTTATATGAACTAAAAAAAAAAATCACGCTGTTATCCCTAAGGTAATTTTTTCTTTTAATCATTAATAATAGATCAATAACTCATTTATTTATGTATTTAAATTAAAAAAAGTTTATTAAATTTTTCTATCACCCCAATAAAATTATTTCATAAATTTTAATTTTAAAATTTATAAATAATTAAAACTATTTATAAATAATAAAACTCTATAGGGTCTTCTCGTCTTTTTTAAATATTTTAACTTTTTAATTAAAAAATTAATTTCTATAATATATTCTTAAGACAGTTTATATTTCATCCAATCTTTCATACAAGTCATCAATTAAATGACTAATGATTATGCTACCTTTGTACAGTCAAATTACTGCAGCCCTTTAATAATTCATCAGTGGGCAGATTAGACTTTAAATTATTTCAAAAAGACATGTTTTTGATAAACAAGTGAATATAAATTTTTGCCGAATTCCTAAAAAATAATTTACATAAATTAAATTTAATTATAATTTTTGATTTATATACTAATTTTATCATTATATCTAAATTAATTTTATTAAAATTTATTTTTTTATAAATTTTATAAATTTCTTAATTAAATTTTTTTTTATTTATTGAAATTATTTATAACAAAATTAAAATTTATTAATAATATAAATTATATTAATTTCAATTTTATTACTACAAAATTATATTATTATAATTTAAAGCTTATCCCCTAAAATATCAAATTTAACCCTTTTAATTAAATAAAAAAAAATTTAATTAATTAAATATAAATTTAAAATTAAATTTTTTTCTAAAAAAACTAGATATATTTAAAAACGATTAACATTTAATTTCAAATTAATTATTTAAAATATTTATACAATAATAACTTTAATAATTAATTTTCTCTTTTAAATTCGAGAATATTTCTAATAAAATATTTTTTTAATAAACTCTGATACACAAGATACACTAATTAAAAATTACTTTCCAACAAATTAATTTTAAATACTATTTCAAAATTCCCCCACAATACTATTTAACTATAAATTTCTTAATTTTTTCTATCAATTTACTTTAACCCCCATTAAAATAATTAATATATATAAATTAAAAATTTTTTTATTAATAATAAACACACTTATTAATTTACCCCCTCAAATTAATTAAATTCTTTTAATATCTTTTCAATGTAAATGAAATACTTATTTAAGCTTTAATTTGTCTTTCTAGAAACACTTTCCAGTACCTCTACTTTGTTACGACTTATTTCAATTTATTTATTTATATATAAATTTTTGTTATTATTACAATAATTAAAAAAAAATATTCATATAATATATGAAAGCGACGGGCAATATGTACATAATTTAATTTTAAATCATTTTATTAAATTAAATAAAATTACATTTAAATCCAATTTCAATTAATTATTTCAAATTAATATTCATTTAAATAAATTTATTGTAATCCATTATATTCTTAATTATAATCTGCATCTTGATCTGATTTAATTTCAATTTCAAAAATTTAAATATTATTTTTATTATAAAATATTTTTCTAACAACGATATACAAAATTTTTAATTAAGTAAATTTATTCGTGGATTATCAATTATTAAACAGATTCCTCTAAATAAACTAAAATACCGCCAATTTATTTAAATTTCAATAAACAATTAATTACTACTTTAGTATTTAAATTTAAATTTTTATAATAGGGTATCTAATCCTAGTTTTTTAATAAATTTATTAAATCATAAAAATTATATAAAATTTTAATAAATTAAAATTTCACCTAATAATTTATCATTTAACTAATATAAATATCACACATCTCATTAAAATCTAATTTATAAAATTATTAATTATTAACTAAAAAAATTTAATTTAACTTTTGTTTAACCGCAACTGCTGGCACAAAATTTGTTATTAATTTTAATATTACTAAATCCTAATTTCTTAAATTTTTAATATTAATTACTACTTCAACAATTAAAATATTATTTAAATAATTAAAATATAACACTAAAATTTATATGTAAATTAAATTTAAAATAAATTTTCAAACTATAATTTTTATTATTTATATGTATTATTTTTTATATAGTTTTTTTTTTTTTTTTTTTATATTAAAGTTTTATATATATATTAATATGAAAAAATAAATAATATAAAAATTTATAATTATAAATTTTTATATTATAATTTATTAAATTATTTAATATATTAATATATATATATATACATTTAAAATTTAATAATGATATTTTATTATTATTAAAAACTTTATTACGTTCTAATTAATAATAATTATTAAACAATTAATAATTTCTCTCTTTTTTTTTTCACAATATTCAGTTTAAATCCAAAATTTAAAGACTAAATCAATAGATAATATTATAGATTATTTAAATTTAACAAATTTAATATTAAATTTAAATATTTAATATGTGAGTAATTATTAAAGATATTATCCTTTAACCCTATATTTAAACCATTTTTAATCTTTTTTACAATAAATAAATAAATAAA